GAAAATGCCCAAAATTTTGATTTATAGGATCGTTCTAGAACGTCGGATTCGACGGAAGCGATGATAAATAGATACAAATAGATCAAAAAAGGGGGGGTCAAAAAAACAAGTAGAGAAAAATTATACAAAGTTCTATACAAGTTACTACCCCCCCCGGTATTTCGTTAATTGAATTCCGTTTGATTAGACGGAAGTTCCTTAAAAACTTCCGCTTTCTTTAAAAGATTCTGAACAGTTCCTGTGGGTTGAGCACCCTTTTCAAGGAAATATAGAATAGCAGGAACATTTAAATAAGTTTGGTTCTTCATTGGATCATAAAAACCCACTCTTCTAAGGTCTTTTCCTTCTCTTCGGGATCGAACATCAATTGCGACGATTCGATAGACGGCTCATTGGGATAGATGTAGATGAACAATACCCCCCCCTAGAACCGTATGGGAAGTTTTCTCTTCGTACGGCTCGAGAAAAAATGATTTGATTCGAAGTTTTGTCTATGTATGCAATTTTATATTCTAATAAATTAAATGACAAAAGAACCTATACAATCAATTAGACTATTATTTCAGTCTTTTTTTCCTTCCTGAAAATGAAAAAGAAACCATTCATACTCATAACTCAAGTTGGATAACTCTTAAATAGCTCAAAGGAAAATCTTTAGTAAATTTTATTTATTGAGTGGTCTTTACCCCCTTCCTTTGTCTCGTTTAAAATGAGATTTAGACTCTTTAGTCTGATCAAATTATTGAGACTATCGAGACAATTAAAATGGTGTTTCCTTGTTCTTGGATCCTTATTTTATAATCATTGGGTTTAGACATTACTTCGGTGCTTCTTTTCTTAATGCTTTCAAAATGGCAGCAACATACCCCTTATTTGATTAAAGAATCATATGGACGGTTGATTCTCCGTGATACACTTTAAATAAAAAAAGTTTTATCAATTCCAACAAGTTTTTCTTTTTTGAATTGAAAACTTGCTCAAATCGCATCTTTTCAATTTCTATATATGGAAGAAGATATATTTACGAAGTTGGTACAATTGATTCATTGGCATTAACCCTAGATCCTTGCCCCGAGAAATAAATGAATCCTTTCTTTCTACTCGAGCTCCATCGTGAACTATTTACAACCCAAGGTTGGGTTGTAACAGAACAAACAATGTCGAGCCAAGAGCACCTTCATTACTAGATAAATCGAAAGTGGTGGATGTAAAAATCCACAATGGATCGTGTCCTTCAAGTCGCACGTTGCTTTCTACCACATCGTTTCAAACGAAGTTTTACCATAACATTCCTCTAATTTGGAACCGGTATGGAATTGATTCAATTGTGGAATCGTGAATAGTCATTGGTTCGGTTGTACATAGACGTCGTAATCTCGACCCTTTCTTCTATTTTTATAAATAGAAGATCTATTTATGATATATGTGTAGGTGGAACCTATTTTTCTGAAAAAGTCTTAGCACGGCAGGATCTTTAACATACATAAATCTATTTTGCATTTTTACTATATATATAGTTAGAAAGTTAGAAAGAAATATAGAAACGAATAACGTAACGTTTTGAATCTGCATCTTCAAGCGACTCAATAGGATAGATTAAACTATTTCTACTTTTTTTGAATACCAAAAATTCAATTATTGTCAGAACGATACATACCATATAAGCTAAACATTTCCTCATTTTATAGGTCTATTTTGGTTAATATAGAATTGAGTACTATTTCACCAATTGAATCTTAAAGTGAATAAAATAATAAGGAATCGGTAAACCACCCCTGCCTCAATCATTACACAGATTTCCCATTTTTTATTCAAGCCAAACACGCAATACCTAAATCAAATGGGATTCGATTCAAAGAAAAGACATTGGCTCCATAAACCTATATTCTATATGATATGAAGCTTGATCATTTGTTAATGAGAGTCGAACAGACACAGATATTTAAATTAATGTTGATTAACTACTATCCACTCCCCTACTTCGTTCTATGGGAGGAATGGAGCATAAAAAAACGGATATGCTCTGGGACGGAAGGATTCGAACCTCCGAATAGCGAGACCAAAACCCGCTGCCTTACCACTTGGCCACGCCCCATTTGAATTTCGAATCCACACCAAGAAACAATAATATTGGTATTGGTTATTTGTCAATTCCAGTCCAAATAGATATAGAATATCTATATATCTATAGAAAAAGATTGGTACTGGGATTTTTCTACATATAGATATATAATTCATTTTCAACTTAATTTATTGATCATTATATAGAATTCAATTAAGATATTGTATGAAAGTATGATTTCTTCTATTCTCCTTTGAGAATTGGAGAATTTTTGATTGGGTGGGTTAAAAGAAAAAGAAGGATTTTTTGTCTACTTTACTTTCTTCCTTTTTCCTTATCTCAAAAAATCAATCAAATTGCAATTATCTCCAAGAATAAAATGCCTGTTATGCTTAATATCGTTAGTTTGATCTGTATTTGTATTAATTCTGCCCTTTA